AAGACTTGTATATAATAAGAAAAGAAATTATAGTTTGTAAAAGCGTAGGATGAATGAAAAAAGATAATGAATTCTTGAATAACTAAAAAAAAAGGTAAGGTGTCAAACAGACTTTTTGGGGGAGTAGAGTTGGGGATAGAGGGACTTGAACCCTCACGATTTTAAAAGTCAACGGATTTTCATCTTACTATAAATTTCATTGTTGTCAGTATTGACATGTAGAATGGGACTCTATCTTTATTCTCGTCCGATTAATAAGTTCCACCAAGGATCTATCAGACTATGAAGTGAATCATTTGATCAACACAAAGTAGTGAACTCCATTTGTTAGAACAGCTTCCATTGAGTCTCTGCACCTATCCCTTTTTTCTCGCCTTCTAAACTCTGGTTTGTTCGCGTAAACCGGGATTTGGCTCAGGATTGCCCATTGTTAATTCCAGGGTTTCTCTGAATTTGAAAGTTATCACTTAGTAGGTTTCCATACCAAGGCTCAATCCAATTAAGTCCGTAGCGTCTACCAATTCCGCCATATCCCCCTTTTTGCTTTGAGATTAGGATCTCATTATGATGTCTTTCCATTTTTTCTTATGCCGAAACCTTGGAATTCATTACATATAGATACTTATTTTATTTCTTTGGTATCTTCTTTCATTTTTTTTTAGCCCCATCCATATTGATTTAGTCTAATCAACAAAGATTCTATCATTTTTGTATTTGCAATTCAATATGGTTATATATTACATAACATATATATGTTCTTCCTTTTCTCATCTTTGTCTTAAATTTGAAGAAATAGTCGAACGGTCGATTTTGTTTTTTTTGACTTCCATGAAAAGAAATTTATGATTATTATTGAAACTTAAAATCCTACAATGTGCAATGGAAAAAGATTATAAGTCTACTTCGTAGATTTTAAATTCGAATAATTCTAAAAAATTCTATTCGAATATTCATTTCGAATATTAATTCTAATAATTCTAGAATATTAGAAATAAAATACAAAGACAAAAAGTATAAAATAATAATAATAGCATGAGGTTAGAACAAAAAAAACAAGAATTTCAAATCAGATATCATTTAACTTAAAAAAAAAAAGATTTCTGATCTAATTAAGATTTTCTTATTTAGAAACTAATGAAATCAAAATTAGAAAGTCGATATATTGCTATATTCTATTATATAATTAAGGTTATGTTTTATTTAATGATAGTCACTATTTATTTGAGCTATATTCTGTTCTAGAATATATAGAATATGATTAATTCGAAATAGATAAGGAAAAATATGAATAGAATAGTTAATTGATACGATCTAGTAGTTTAGTGAATGCATGCGCTATTTTATTTGAGCCCGCTTAGCTCAGAGGTTAGAGCATCGCATTTGTAATGCGATGGTCATCGGTTCGATTCCGATAGCCGGCTTTCCATATTTTTTCATTTTTTTACATAATTTTTGAAGATTGAAAAGACTTCTTTCACCTTTTTCCAAGAGTTACCACGCCATTTATATTATGTCATATAAACTTCACTATAGGAATATATATTGGGTAAAAGGGTTAGATCTTTGCAAAATAAATCAAGAAAATAAAGGAAAATTTTTGTGATTTATTTGATTTATATATATTGTATATACAATAAAATAAATCTGTATATTGAGAGAATATATCTTCTGACTCTTTGTATTCCAATAGTTTAGTGGAGTGGATTTCACGTCATTTATCATTATCATTTAGTTCAGTTTTAATTTTGTTTAGTTTTGTACAATTTCAATAAAAAAAGGAGTCTTTATGTCACGTTACCGAGGGCCTCGTTTTAAAAAAATACGCCGTCTGGGGGCTTTACCGGGACTAACTAGTAAAAGGCCTAGGGCAGGAAGCGATCTTAGAAACCAATCACGCTCCGGAAAAAAATCTCAATATCGTATTCGTTTAGAAGAAAAACAAAAATTGCGTTTTCATTATGGTCTTACAGAACGCCAATTACTTAAATATGTTCGTATCGCCGGAAAAGCCAAGGGGTCAACAGGTCAAGTTTTATTACAGTTACTTGAAATGCGTTTGGATAACATCCTTTTTCGATTGGGTATGGCTTTGACTATTCCTCAAGCGCGTCAATTAGTTAACCATGGACATATTTTAGTTAATGGTCGTATAGTTGATATACCAAGTTATCGCTGCAAACCCCGAGATATTATTACAGTGAAGGATGAACAAAACTCTAGAACTTTGGTTCAAAATCTTCTTGATTCATCTGCCCCCGAGGAATTGCCAAACCATCTGACTCTTCACACATTCCAATATGAAGGGTTAGTCAATCAAATAATAGATAGGAAATGCGTCGGTTTGAAAATAAATGAATTGCTTGTCGTAGAATATTACTCTCGACAGACTTAATAAACCTAACTTAAGTAAAAAAAAATAACTAAAAACAAGAGTTCGGACAACTCCCCTTTGCCCCTCTTTTTTGATTAAAAATAAAAAGGCACAAGGTAAGGGATTTTGTCGGGGAATCATTTTCCTATTCATGTATCATAGATTGGTAGGGAGGTTTGGATCCCTTGTTTGCTCTTCCCAGCATTTTCCATATCAAAGAAATGTAGATTTTATATCTATTCTTTTTTATTTGATTTGATACATTGTGGGCAATCACGTAAGATTGGTGAATTAGTTGAAAGTACGGAAAGAGAGGGATTCGAACCCTCGGTAAACAAAAGTCTACATAACAGTTCCAATGTTACGCCTTCAACCACTCGGCCATCTCTCCGACATCAGGATTATGACTGAGTACCTGGGTGAATAGCGAGTTATTCATCGTTTTTTAGATTATGGTTAATAGATACCTTTTTTGACCGGAAAAAATTGGAAGTAGATAGAAGGTTTTTTTATTTTAACGAGTCCGCTTTTATGTTAGTTCGTACTATACAATTCCTTTGTTTGTGAGAAAATTTTCTCACAAAAGAAAAGGTAAGGGAAATAAAAAGAGTTATAGAATGGATTACTACCTATGCCAAGATCGCGTATAAATGGAAATTTTATTGATAAAACCTTTACAATTGTAGCCGATATCTTATTACGAGTCATTCCGACAACTTCCGGAGAAAAAGAGGCATTTACTTATTACAGAGATGGTGCGATTTGATTATCATTATTTTTTTAATTTCTCGCCGATTTGGAATAGAAAGAAAAACGAGTATTGAAAAAAATCTACGCTTTTGAAGGTGAAGTTTATAATATAAAAAAAGCAATCCCTTCTGTCATGTATCCACGATTAATGCAGCCTTAGATGCTTCAATTGTGAATTCTAGTATTGAGCAAAAGGTTTTTACCTATGGTTCCCGTATTACAGATCAATCCTACTACACTAATACAATATACGATATAGGAGGCATAGGGGAAGAAGCACTACGCCGAGAAATCAACAACACGAAAACTTTCTTCAAAATTATTCCTTTTCTTTCTTCTTCTTCTTTGGGATTGGGACTAATTAAAATGGTTGGAACAATAAACATCCATCTCGTTCGTACTTTGGATACCCGTATAACCATTGAAGACTGTTGAAGTGACTAATTCCTGGAAATTTAGGGGCGTTGAGAACAAAGAAATTTTTAGAGTTTCCTTTCTTATTTTTATCTAGCATGAACCCACTTGGTAGTAAGAAAAGATCTTTTGCAAGAAGGTTGGCTAGGGATTTCTTGTAAAAACATTAGCCCCGCTTAGTTCATAATGACATCAAATTTTTCCATATATTATTTTCATTATGCACCTAAAGGAGGAGCCGTATGAGATGAAAATCTCACATACGGTTCTGAAACGGAGAATTCGTTAAAGCGAATGACGACCGTAACGGATGTCGGCTCAATCTGAAGGAAATTATGCGGAAGCATTACAGAATTATTATGAAGCTATGCGACTAGAAATTGACCCCTATGATCGAAGTTATATACTCTATAATATAGGCCTTATCCACACAAGTAATGGGGAACATACCAAAGCTTTAGAATATTATTTTCGGGCATTAGAACGAAACCCCTTTTTACCACAAGCTTTTAATAATATGGCTGTGATCTGTCATTACGTGCGACTATCTCCACTATAGAAAAAAAGAACGAACAGCTAGTCAATGAAATACTAGAAACACAAAAAAGGGCTTTCTACATAAGCATCGTCCAAAACGATTTTTTATCAGCTGTAGCAAATAAATAAACTTCATAGATCGAAATATGAAGTGAAGACTAGATATGCCTAAATACTTTCTTTCTATGGATAAAAAAAGATTTAATTGATAGAGGAAGCACCGTAAAGATCAATTGGAAAGGTTTTGGACCGACACAACAAGAGCTGTTTATTTATATCATAATATGAGATAAATCTTAGGAATCTACTTATGTAATAGAGTGGATCCCCTAAGGTATTGAGCAGCGGTGTAGCATCAGATCCTAAAGACAGTAAGTCTTTTTCTTTTTTATGAAGTATGAAAAAAAAAGTCTTTTTCAAAGATTCTATATAAATTTTTATATGAAAGCGGGATAGTTACCTTTCAGAAAATTCTAATATCTAATAACAGTGGACATGCCTTTTTTTTTCTGAAGGTAGGAGAAAAGATAAAACTTATTATATTAATTAATATATTAATTAAATCAAAATGAAAGTTTGAAACTCATGTAATTACTCTCTTTTGTTTAATCCAAGAAAAACCGAATATCTATAAGAAATCTCATTCAATTAGACATTCAATTAGATATAAAGTTAAAGTGGGTTAAAGTTAAAAAACTGGTACACCAAAACAAAAGAGTTGGTTGTCGAGCCGTATGAGGTAGGAAACTCTCAAGTACGGTTCTCAGGGAGGGAATTGACCCGCCTATTCCGACCGTGGAGAACAGGCCATTCAACAAGGAGATTCGGAAATGGCGGAGGCTTGGTTCGCTCAAGCCGCTGAGTATTGGAAACAGGCTATAACGCTTACTCCTGGTAATTATATTGAAGCACAGAATTGGTTGACGAT